AGGGCTGGATCACCAGCTTCGAACAAGAAAATTTAAACGTATAGCTTTTTTAACTCGTTCCAAACGAAGTTTTAAGAAATCTAATTTCAAGAATTATAATCTTTATACAAAATTTAATAGAGATTCGGGTTTTATAAGTTATTTGGAAGAACCAGATTTTCGTCGAGCCGTAATCAAAGGATCTATGCGCATTCAAAGGCGTAAAATGGTTATTTGGGGACTGTCTCAAGGAAATCCCCATTCCCCTCTTTTTTTGGAAAAAATGGAAGATTTTCCTTTTCCTATATCCGACCTAATGAAGCTTTTTTTTAATATTAGAGATTGGTTGGGTAAAAAGTCAGAATTTGAAATTTTAGATCAACAATTCCAAATAAAAAAAAACAACCAGGAAGACGCAATGGAATTCTGGGAAAACATTCCATATGCACAAAAAACAAGAAGTATTCTGTTACTAGCACAATCAATTTTTAGAAGGTATATTAAATTACCCTTATTGATAATAGCTAAGAATATTGGCCGTATTTTATTACGGCAATCTCCGGAATGGTATGAAGATTTCCAAGATTGGAATAGAGAAATTTATTTAAAGTGCAGCTATAATGGTCTTCAATTCTCCAAAACAGAATTTCCTAAAAATTGGTTAATAGAAGGTTTTCAGATCAAAATCTTATATCCTTTTCATTTGAAACCGTGGCACGGATCTAAGCTACGACTCTCTGATAGAGATCGAAAGCAACAAGATGATTTTGATTCTTGTTTTTTAACAGTTTTGGGAATGGAAACAGAATATCCTTTTGGTCCTCCTCGAAAAACACCTTCCTTTTTTGAACCCGTTTTTAAAGATATAGACTACAAAGTCGAAATAAGAAATTTAAATTTTAGAGTTCAAAGAGTTTTAAAAAAAATAACAAAGCAACAAGAAAAAGCATTTTTTTTTTTAAAACAAATACTTTTAAAAGGAAAGAAAATTCCATTATTTATACCGAGAGAAATATATGAATCAAGTGAAACTCAAACAGAAAAGGATTCGATAATCAGCACTCAGATAATTCATGAATCATTTAGTCAAAATAAATCTAGAGATTATTCACAGGCAAAAGAAGAGATTAAACATAGAATTGATAGAAGAAACACAATCAGAAATCAAATAGAAATAATGAAAAAAAATAAAAAGAATAATCGAGAATCACCCCCAAAAATTTGGAAAATATTAAAAAGAAAAAATATTGAATTAATATTTCAATTTTGCATTGAAAAAATATACGTAGATATCTTTTTATGTATAATTAATATGCGCAGAATTTCTCTACAACTTTTTATGGAATCAACAAAAAAAATTCTTGAAAAATACATTGACAATAATGAAAAAAATAAAGATAAAGAAAGAATTAATAAAAAAAAACAAAATAAAATTGACTTCATTTCGCCTATGACTATAAAAAAGGCTTTTGATAATCTTAGAAATAGTAAGCAGAAGCCACATATTTTTTTTGATTTATCTTACTTGTCACAAAAATATGTATTTTTTAAATTATCACAAACCCAAGTTATTAACTTCAATAAGTTAAGATCTATTCTTCAATATAATGGACCATCTTTTTTTCTTAAGAATGAAATAAAGGATTTTTTTGGAACACAAGGAATATTTGATTCCAAAGTAAGACTTTCAAATTATGAAAAGAATCCATGGAAAAACTGGTTAAGAAGTCATTATCAATATGATTTATCTCAGATTACATGGTCTACATTAGTCCCACAAAAATGGCGAAATCAAATAAATCAATGGCATATGTCTCAAAATGATGATTTAAAGAAAAGTTATTCCTATGAAAAAGACCCATTATTGGATTACAAAAAAAAACAAAATTTGAAAGTATATTTATTACCAAATAAAGAGGAGAATTTTCAAAAAAACTATAGATATGATCTTTTCTCATATAAATATATTAATTCTGAAACTCAGAATAAGTCTGATATTTATAGATCATCATTAGAAACAATAAAGAAGCAAGAAAATTCCACCAAAAATAAAGAAACTTTTTTTAACATACTTAATAATATTCCTATCAAGAATTATCTAGAAAAAAGTGATATTATATATATGGAAAAAAATACAGATAGAAAATATTTGGGTTGGAAATTTAATACAAATATTCAGGTTGAACCTAATAAGGACCAAATAACAGAGAATTCTCATAATAATGGTCTTTTTTATCTTCCAATTAAATCAAATTCCGAAATCAATTATAAAAAGGTCTTTTTTGATTGGATGGGGGTGTCTTTTGATTGGATGGGAATGAATGAAAAATTCTTAATCTTAAATCACTTCATATCGAATCCGAAAGTTTTTTTATTTCCAGAGTTTTTAATACTTTATCATAAATATAAAGAGAAACCTTGGTTTATCCCAAGCAACTTACTTCTTTTTAATTTGAATATCAATCCAAATTTTAGCGAAAATCCAAATATCAAAGGAAAACAAGAGGCGGATCAATATTTT